TTTATTTTTATAATTTATAATTAAAATTATTAAAAATGGTATAAATAATAATTATAAATAAATGAATTTATTATTATTTATATATATATATATATATTAAATATTTATATGTATATATATAATTAAAATTAATTAATTTTTATTTAATTAAAATAATAATTTTAATAATTAATTTATATTTAAATGAATTTTAAAAATTTAATAATAATATTTTAATTTAATTAAATATAAATATTTTAATATAAAAAAAAAAAAAATCTATATAAAATATTTATTATTTAAATAAATATTTATGGTTTAATTAATTTGATTTTAAATTTATTTTACATATAAATTTTTGTGTTAATTTTAATTATTTTAATAATAAAAAATTTTTGTAGTAATTAATATTAAATATTTAAGAAATTAAGATTTAGTAATATTTAAATTATTAACAAATTTTGTGCCAGCAGTTGCGGTTATACAAAAAATAAATTAAATTTTATTAGTGTGTAATAAATATAAGTAATATTTAAATTAAATATAAAATTATTAGGTGAAATTTTAATTTTATTAAAATTTATTTAAATTATATGATTTATTAAATTTTATAATAAACTAGGATTAGATACCCTATTATTAAAAATTTAAATTTATAATACTAAAATATTAAATAATAATTTATTGAAACTTAAATAATTTGGCGGTATTTTAGTTTATTTAGAGGAATCTGTCTAATAATTGATAATCCACGAATAAATTTACTTAATTTATAATTTTATATATCGTTGTTAAAAAAATATTTTTAGATAAAAATAATATTTAAAAATTTTAAATTTAAATTAACTCAGATCAAGATGTAGATAATAATTAAGAATATGATGGATTACAATAAAATTATTTAAATGGAGAATAATATGAAAATTTATTTGAAAGTGGATTTAAATGTAATTTTATTTATTTTAATAAAATGATTTAATATTAAAATATGTACATATTGCCCGTCGCTTTCATTAATAAATTGAAATAAGTCGTAACAAAGTAGAGGTACTGGAAAGTGTTTCTAGAAAGATCAAATTAGAGCTTGATAAGTATTTCATTTACATTGAAAAGATATTAATTAAAATTAATTAATTTGATATAAATAAAAATTTAATAAATTATTATTATAATAAAAAAATTTTTAATATAATATTATTATAGGGGTTTTAGTATTATTTATAGAAAAAAATTTTAAATTTTATAATGAATTAAGTATTGTAAAAGAAACTTGAAATATAATGAAAATTAATTTTTTAAAAAGTAAATTTATATTATTGTATCTTGTGTATCAGAGTTTATTAAAAATATTTTTTAGTAAAAAATTTCTCGAATTTAAAAGAGATAATTAATTATAAAAGTTAATGTAACATAATTATTTTTAATAATTAATTTGAAATGAAATGTTAATCGTTTTTAAATATATCTAGTTTTTTTAGAAATAAATTTAATTTAGAATAATTTATATTAAATAATTAATTAATTAATTATTTAAATAATTTATTTAATATTTTGAGGGATAAGCTTTGAAATAAATGTTTATAATAATTTTTATTAATATTAAAATTTTTAAAATTTGTATTTTTTATAAATTATAATTTTTTATAAATAATTTTAATAATTAATTTAAAATTTAATTTTATTTAATTTTTTATAAAATAAATAATTTTTAATAATAAAAAATTAGTTATAATGATAAAATTAGTATATAATAATTAATTATAATATAAAATTTATTATAATTTAATAAAAGGAATTCGGCAAATTTTATTATATTCACTTGTTTATCAAAAACATGTCTTTTTGTAAATAATTTAAAGTCTAATCTGCCCACTGATTTATTAAAGGGCTGCAGTATATTGACTGTACAAAGGTAGCATAATCATTAGTCTCTTAATTAGTGACTTGTATGAAGGATTTGATGAAATATAAACTGTCTCTTTTTAATTTATAAAATTTAATTTTTTAGTAAAAAAGCTAAAATTTTATTAAAAGACGAGAAGACCCTATAGAGTTTTATATTTTAATAAATTAAAATTTTTTATAAAATTTAAAATTTTAATTTATTAATATATTTTATTGGGGTGATAGAAAAATTAATATAACTTTTTATAAATTTTAACATTTATTTATGATTATATGATCCGTAAATTACGATTATAAGAAAAAATTACCTTAGGGATAACAGCGTAATTTTTTTTTTTAGCTCAAATAAGAAAAAAAGTTTGCGACCTCGATGTTGGATTAAGATAAAATTTAAATGCAAAAGTTTAAAATTTTGATCTGTTCGATCATTAAAATCTTACATGATCTGAGTTCAAACCGGTGTAAGCCAGGTTGGTTTCTATCTTTAATTAATTAGAATATTTTAGTACGAAAGGATCAAATATTTTAAATATTTTAATATTATATGAATTTTATTAATTTAATATATATATATATATATATACTATTTTGGCAGAATAATGTAATGATTTTAGAATTCATAGATATATAGGTTAAATATATATATAGTAAATGATAATTATAGATATTTTTATAATATTAATTGGTTTAATTATAATGGTTTTAGGGGTATTAGTAGGAGTAGCTTTTTTAACTTTATTAGAACGTAAAGTTTTAGGGTATATTCAATTACGAAAAGGTCCTAATAAAGTTGGTTATTTAGGTTTTTTACAACCTTTTTCTGATGCTATTAAATTATTTTCTAAGGAGCAAACTTTTCCTAATTATTCAAATTATATATTTTATTATTTTTCTCCTATTATTAGATTTATTTTATCTTTAATAATTTGAATATTAATTCCTTATTATTTTAATATAATTAGATTTAATTTAGGTGCTTTATTTTTTTTATCTTGTACAAGATTAGGGGTTTATATAGTAATAATTTCAGGATGATCTTCTAATTCAAATTATTCTTTATTAGGTGGATTACGTGCTGTTGCTCAAACTATTTCTTATGAGGTAAGTTTAGCTTTAATTATATTATCTAGATTATTATTAATTATAGATTTAAATTTTATAAGTTTTTATTATTATCAAGAATTTATTTGATTTATTTTTTTTATATTTCCTTTAAGATTATGTTGATTTTCTTCTAGATTAGCTGAGACTAATCGTACTCCTTTTGATTTTGCTGAAGGTGAAAGAGAATTAGTTTCTGGATTTAATGTAGAATATAGAAGAGGAGGATTTGCATTAATTTTTTTGGCTGAATATTCAAGTATTTTATTTATAAGATTAATATTTGTTTTATTATATTTAGGGGGTTATAGAATTTCTTTATTTTTTTATTTAAAGTTAGTAATTATTTCTTTTATATTTTTGTGAGTTCGGGGAACTTTACCTCGATATCGTTATGATAAATTAATATATTTATGTTGAAAGGGGTATTTACCTATTTCATTAAATTATTTATTATTATTTATAGGTTTAAAAATTTTTTTAAATTAATAATATAAATTAGTATAAATTAATAGAATATTTATATTCTTTCTTAAGTTTTCAAAACAAATGCTTTAACAAGCTCATTAATTAATTAATTAAAATTAAATTATCTCAAAATTTATTTATTAATGGATTAATAATAAAATAAGAAAAATAAATAATAGTTAATAATTGTCCAGTAATAATATATGGATTTTCTACTGGTCGAGCTCCAATTCATGTTAATAAAATAATTGTTGAAATTATTGATCAGAATATAATTTGATTAATTGGATAAAATTGAATACCTTGAATTTTTTTATTAAAGGTAAAAGGTAAAATAATTAAAATTAAAATTGATATAATTAAAGCAATTACTCCTCCTAATTTATTTGGAATAGATCGTAAAATTGCATAAGCAAATAGAAAATATCATTCAGGTTGAATATGGATAGGTGTTACTAATGGATTAGCAGGAGTGAAATTATCTGGATCTCCTAATATATATGGATTTGTTAATGTTAATAAGATTAAAATAAAAATTAAAATTAAAAATCCAATTAAATCTTTAAATGTAAAGAATGGATGAAATGGAATTTTATCTAAATTACTATTAATTCCTAAAGGATTATTAGATCCTGTTTGGTGGAGAAATAATAAGTGGATTATAGTTAATATAAGAATAATAAATGGAAATAAAAAATGAAAAGAGTAAAATCGAGTTAAAGTGGCATTGTCAATTGCAAATCCTCCTCAAATTCAATTAACTAAAGTTGTTCCTAAATAAGGAATAGCTGATAGTAAGTTTGTAATAACTGTAGCTCCTCAAAATGATATTTGACCTCAGGGTAGTACATATCCTATGAATGCTGTTGCTATTAATAAAAATAAAATTATTACTCCAATTATTCAAGTATATTTTAAGTTAAATGATTCATAATAAATTCCTCGTCCAATATGTGCATAAATACAAATAAAGAAGAAAGAAGCTCCATTAGCATGTAAAGTTTGGATTAATCAACCATAATTTACGTTTCGGCAAATGTAATTTGTTCTATAAAAAGCTAATTCAACATTAGCTGTATAATATATTGTTAAGAATAAACCTGTTAAAATTTGTATTATTAAACATAAAGCTAATAAAGATCCAAAATTTCATCAAGATGAAATATTAGAAGGTGAAGGTAAGTCAATTAATGAATTATTAATAATTTTAATTAAAGGGTGAGTTTTACGTATAGGTAAAAATTTTTTTATCATTAGATTAAAAATTACATCGTAAGGGTCCAAAAAATATATTTGTAATTTTTACAATTGCAACTAATGTAATAAATAAATAAATAATTAATATTATTATTATATAGTAAGTTTGATTATTATATATTTTTGTTAAGTTAATTTTATTTTCATTATTTATAAAAATGAATAAATTATTTAAATTATTTATTTCATTATTATTTGAAAAATTTAATCAATTTAAATTATTAATTTTGTTAATTGAATAAAATATTATTAATATAATAAAAATAAAAAATATTATATAAATATAAAATTTAAAATTAAAATTAAATATTTCATTACTTGCAACTCTAGAAACATAAATGAATAAAACTAGTAATCCTCCTAAAAATGTTAAAAATAAAATATAAGAAAATCAGTAAGTATTAATTAATATTCCTGATAAAAGACATGTTAAAGTAGTTTGGATTAGAATTATAAGCCCTATTGAAATAGGATGATTTATAAATAGTATTATAAAAGAAAATAATATAATAAAAAATGATAATAAAATTTTAATATCAGAGAATAGTTTAATAAAAATAATAATTTTGGAGATTATTGATAAAGATATACTTTTTCTTTGAAGTTTTTAAAGAAATTTCTTATTTTTGATTTACAAGACCAATGTTTTATATTTAAACTATAAAAACTAATGATAATTATAAATATTTTATTAATTATATTAATATTTATTGTAGGTAATATTATTTTTGTTTCAAAACATAAACATTTATTAATTGTTTTATTAATATTAGAATTTATAGTTTTAAGAATTTTTTTTTTTTTATTATTTTATTTGAGTTTTTTTGATTTTGAAATATATATATTAATAGTATTTTTAGTTTTTTCTGTTTGTGAAGGAGCTTTAGGTTTATCTATTTTAGTTTCTTTAATTCGAACTCATGGAAATGATTATTTTTATAGTTTTAATTTATTATAATGATAAAATTATTAATAATAATAATCTTTATAATTCCTTTATGTTTTATAAAAAAAATATTTTGAATGGTTCAGATAATATTATTTTTAATAATATTTATATTTATAAATATTAATATTAATATTATAAATTTAAATAATTTAAGATATATATTAGGTTGTGATTTAATTTCTTATGGATTGATTATTTTAAGAATTTGAATTTGTACTTTAATAATTATAGCGAGTGAAAGTTTAAATAAAAATAATTTTTATATTAATTTTTTTTTATTTAATATTATTATTTTATTAATTATATTATATTTAACATTTAGAGTTTTAAATTTATTTATATTTTATTTATTTTTTGAGGGGAGATTAATTCCTACTTTAATATTAATTATTGGTTGAGGTTATCAACCTGAGCGTATTCAAGCTGGTTTATATTTATTATTTTATACATTATTAGTATCATTGCCAATATTAATGGGTATTTTTTATATTTTTAATGAAAATAATTGTATAATAATTTATTATTTAAAATTTTTTAATTTTGATTTTTATCTTTTATATTTGGCTATAATTATAGTTTTTTTAGTAAAAATACCTATATATTTTGTTCATTTATGATTACCTAAAGCTCATGTAGAAGCTCCAGTTTCGGGTTCAATGATTTTAGCAGGAATTATATTAAAGTTAGGAGGTTATGGGTTAATTCGAATTTTAATTATTTTTCAAAAAATTGGATTAAAATTGAATATTATTTGATTAATTATTAGTTTAGTAGGTGGATTTTATATTAGATTAAAATGTTTATGTCAAGTAGATATAAAATCATTAATTGCTTATTCTTCAGTTTCTCATATAAGATTAGTTATTGGAGGGATTATAACAATAAATTATTGAGGTTATATAGGTTCTTATATTATAATAATTGGTCATGGTTTATGTTCTTCTGGTATATTTTGTTTAGCTAATATTAATTATGAACGTTTACATAGACGAAGATTATTTTTAAATAGGGGAATAATAAATTTTATACCTTCTATAAGATTATGATGATTTTTATTTATATCTTCTAATATAGCTGCTCCTCCTTCTATAAATTTAATAGGCGAAATTAGATTAATTAATAGATTAGTAAGATGATCATGACTTTCAATATTAATATTAATATTAATTTCTTTTTTTAGAGCTGGATATAGATTATATTTATATTCTTATACTCAACATGGAAAATTTAATTTAAGAATTTTTAGATTTCATACAGGAGTTTCACGAGAATATTTATTATTATTATTACATTGATTACCTCTTAATATTTTAGTTTTAAAAATTGATTATATAATAATTTGATTTTAATTTAATATTTAAATAATTTAAGAAAAATATTGATTTGTGGTATCAAAAATATGATTTAATCATTTTAAATTATTAAGAATTATTCAATTTGTTTTATTTCTTTTTTTTTCCTTTTTTTTTTTAGAATATTAAATTTTTTATTTATAATTTATTTTATTAGAGAGGATATTGTTTTATTTTTAGAATGGGAAATTATTTCTTTTAATTCTATAAATATTGTAATATCAATTTTATTAGATTGAATATCATTATTATTTATAATATTTGTTTTAATAATTTCATCTTGTGTTATTTATTATAGAAAAAGATATATAAGATCAGAAATTAATTTAAATCGATTTATTATTTTAGTATTATTATTTGTATTTTCTATAGTTTTATTAATTATTAGACCAAATATAATTAGAATTTTTTTAGGGTGAGATGGATTAGGTTTAGTTTCTTATTGTTTGGTAATTTATTATCAGAATATTAAATCATATAATGCTGGTATATTAACTGCTTTATCAAATCGAATTGGAGATGTTTTAATTTTAATGATTATTGCTTGAATAATAAATTATGGTAGATGAAATTATATTTTTTATTTAAATTTTATGTCTAATGATTTAACAATACAAATTATTGGGATTTTATTAGTAATTGCTGCAATAACTAAAAGTGCACAAATTCCTTTTAGATCTTGATTACCTGCAGCTATAGCTGCTCCTACTCCTGTATCATCTTTGGTTCATTCTTCTACTTTAGTTACAGCTGGTGTTTATTTATTAATTCGTTATAATATTTTATTATTAGATATAATAATTTTAAAAATTTTATTATTATTATCAAGATTAACAATATTTATAGCTGGAATTTCTGCTAATTATGAATTTGATTTGAAAAAAATTATTGCTTTATCTACTTTAAGACAATTAGGTTTAATAATAAGAATTTTAAGAATAGGTTTACCTGAATTGGCTTTTTTTCATTTATTAACTCATGCTATATTTAAAGCTTTATTATTTATATGTGCTGGAGTATTAATTCATATAATAAATGATATTCAAGATATTCGTTATATAGGAGGGATAAGATTTTATATTCCTTTAACTTCTTTATGTTTAAATATTTCTAATTTATCTTTATGTGGAATTCCTTTTTTATCTGGATTTTATTCTAAGGATTTAATTTTAGAAATAGTAAGATTAAGAAATTTTAATATAATAATTTTTTTATTATATTATATTTCAACAGGATTAACTGTTTTTTATACGATACGATTACTAATATACACTATGATTAATGATTATAATTTATTAACAACTTATAATTTATATGATGAAGATTATGTTATATTAAAAAGAATATTTATATTATTATTTATAAGTTTAGTAACTGGAAGATTTTTAAGTTGAATAATTTTTAAGTATCCTTATATAATTTATTTACCTTATAATATGAAAATAATAGTTATTTATGTTAGATTAATAGGTTTACTTATAGGTTATTTAATTAGAATAATAGGAATTTATTCATTAAATAAGTTTATTATAACATATAATATAAGAAATTTTTTATCTTTGATATGATTTATACCAAATTTATCTACTTATGGGGTAAATTATTATTTTTTAAATTATGGTTATAATTTATTAAAAAATATTGATATAGGTTGAAGAGAATTATATAGAGGTCAAGGAATTTTTAAAATTATAAAGAATTATTCAATTTTTTACTATATTTATCAAATTAACAATTTTAAAATTTATTTATTTAGATTTATTTTATGATTATTTATTATATTAATTCTTTTATTATTATATTTATAATTTAAATAGCTTATAATTAGAGCATAATATTGAAGATATTAAGGAGATTAATAAATCTTTAAATAATTACATACATATATATATATATATATATATATATATATTTATAAAAATATAAAATTTTATTTTTATATTGAAAATATAATGTTTTATTTTAAACTATATAAATAAGAAATATTAATGATTTTATTCACTATAAATTAAGTTAGCAGCTTAATTATTATATATTTCATAATTTAATTGGAAAAAATTTTCATTAATATCATTAACAGTGATATACCTCTATTTTGGTTTCAATTAAAAATAAGGAGTGGCTTATTCTCATCTTTTAAGTCGAAATTAAATGCATAAAATGCTTCTTATTTAAGATAAATTGAATTTCAATATTTTTTGAATGCAAATCAAATGTTTTAAAATAAACTATAATCCTAATTATTTTATTAATTAAATTAATTAGTTCAATTAAGTATATTTTGATTTCATTCATGATATAATCCTAATAATAATACAATAAAAAAAAATAATCTAGTTTTTATAAAAATAATATAATTAGTTAAATTAAATAATATAGTTATTGGGAAAATTAATGCAATTTCAATATCAAAAATTAAAAAGATTACTGTAATTAAAAAAAAATGTAGTGAAAAAGGAATTCGAGCTGAAGATTTAGGGTCAAATCCACATTCAAATGGTGATGATTTTTCTCGGTCTATAAATGATTTTTTTGAAATTAGTATAGATATTACTATAAAAATATTACTGATAATAATTAAAATATTGGTTAATAATAAAATTATTAAAATTATTTATATTAAAATTATTAAACTTTTTGATTGGAAATCAAATATACTAAATATATTATATAAATTAATTAGTTAATTAATTTCTTCATCAATAAATAGAAATATAAAGGAATAATCATACTACATCTACAAAATGTCAATATCAAGCTGCTGCTTCAAATCCGAAATGATGATTTTTAGAAAAATTTTTATTTAAATGTCGAAAAAAACATACAATTAAGAAGATTGTACCAATAATTACATGTAATCCATGAAATCCTGTTGCTATATAAAAAGTTGATCCATAAATTCTATCAGCAATTGAGAAAGGTGCTTCATAATATTCATAAGCTTGTAATATTGTAAAATATAATCCTAATATAATAGTGATAAATAATCTTTGAGTGGTTTGAGAAAAATTATTTTCTATTAAAGCATGATGTGCCCATGTTACTGTAATTCCTGAAGTAATTAAAATAATTGTATTAAGAAGTGGAATTTGGAAAGGATTAAATGGAGTAATTCCTATTGGTGGTCATATAGTTCCAATTTCAATATTAGGGGATAGTCTTCTATGAAAAAAAGCTCAAAAAAAAGAAATAAAAAAAAAAATTTCTGAAATAATAAAGAGAATTATTCCTCAACGTAATCCATTTGATACTAAAATAGTATGTTTACCTTGAAGAAATCCTTCACGAGATACATCTCGTCATCATTGATATATAGTTGTAATAACAATAATATATCCTAAAATTAATAAATTAATTTCTAAATTATGAAATCATTTAATTATTCCTGTTACTAAAGTTATAGTTCCAATAGCTCTAGTTAAAGGTCAAGGTCTATAATCTACTAAGTGATATGGGTGGTTATGATTTATTGTCATTAATTTACTTCTCTAGAATAAAGAGTTCTTAAAATAGCAATTACATAGGATTGAATAATAGCAACAGCAGATTCTAAAATTAATAATAAAATTTGGATAATTAGTAATATAATTAATAAATAATTACTTATATTATTACCTGTTCTTCTTAATAAAGTTAAAAGTAAGTGACCAGCAATTATATTAGCTGTTAATCGAATAGCTAATGTGCCTGGTCGAATAATATTTCTAATAGTTTCAATTAATACTATAAATGGTATTAAAATATTAGGAGTTCCTTGAGGAATTATATGAATAAATATATGTTGATAATTATTAATTCATCCATATAATATAAATCTTAATCATAATGATAGAGAAATAGATAAAGAAATAGTTAAGTGTCTAGTACTTGTAAAAATATATGGGAATAATCCTAAAAAATTATTAAATAAAATAAAAGAAAATAGTGAGATAAAAATAAAAGAAGATCCTTGAAAATTTGTTTTTATTAATAATTTAAATTCATTATGAAGTTTATTTAAAATTAAATTTCAAAAGATATAATGTCGATTAGGTAATAATCAAAATCTATAAGGAATAAATATTAATCCAAGAAAAGTTCTAATTCAGTTTAATGGAAAATAAAAATTTGTAGAAGGATCAAAAATAGAGAATAAATTAGCTATCATTTTCAATTAAAATTTGATTTTTTTGAATTTTTTCAATTTATTAATTTATTATTTTTATTATAATTATAAATGTAATAGTTTATAATATTAAAAATAATAAAAATGCAAATAAAAAATATAAAAGATAATAATCAATTAATAGGTATTATTTGAGGAATAAAAGAATATTATATTAATATAATAATTTAAATTTGACATATTTATGTTATAATTTAACTAATTCTTTCATTAGAAGTAATTGCTAATTTACTATAAAATGGTTTAAGAGACCAGTACTTGCTTTCAGTCATCTAATGATGAATAATTATTAATTCAATTAATAAAATTTTTAATGTGAATTCTTTCAATTACAATAGGTATAAATCTATGATTTGCTCCACAAATTTCTGAACATTGACCATAAAAAATTCCAGGTCGATTAATAAAAAAATTAGTTTGATTTAATCGACCTGGATTTGCATCAACTTTTACACCTAAAGAAGGAATAGTTCAAGAATGAATTACATCTCCAGCAGTTACTATAATTCGAATTTGATTATTTATTGGGAGAATAGTTCGATTGTCAACATCTAATAAACGAAAATTATTAGATGGACTTTCATATTGAATTATATAAGAATCAAATTCAATATTATTAAAATCTGAATATTCATAACTTCAATATCATTGATTACCTACACATTTTAAAGTAATTAAAGGATTATTTAATTCATCTAATAAATATAATAATTTTAATGATGGTAATGCAATAAAGATTAATGTAATAGCAGGAATAATTGTTCAAATTAATTCAATTATTTGTTCTTCTAATAAAAATCGATTAATATAAGAATTAAAAAATAAACTTATTATTAAATAACCTACTAAAATAGTAATTATAATTAAAATAATTAAAGTATGATCGTGGAAAAAAATAATTTGTTCTATTAAAGGGGAAGCTCTATTTTGAAGATTTAAGTTTGATCAAGTTGCCATTTCTAAAAAAAGGATAATCCTTTATAAATGAGTTTTAAATCCATTACATATAATCTGCCATATTAGAAATTTCTTAAAATAGGTAATTCATTATATGAATGTTCTGCTGGAGGTAAATTTTGTAATCATTCGATAGATGAAGGTATATTTGTAGGAAATAGAACAATTCGTTGATTTACTATGGATTCTCAGATAATAATTATTATTATTATTGTTGATAATAAAGAAATATAAGATCCTAAAGAAGAAATAATATTTCAAGATATATAACTATCAGGATAATCAGAATATCGTCGTGGTATTCCTGCTAAACCTAAAAAATGTTGAGGAAAAAATGTTAAATTTACTCCAATAAATATAGATACAAATTGAATTTTTAATAAATAAGGATTTAAAGATAATCCTGAAAATAATGGATATCAATGAATAAAACTTCTTAAAATAGCAAATACAGCTCCTATAGATAAAACATAATGAAAATGTGCTACTACGTAGTAAGTATCATGAAGAGTAATATCAATAGAAGAATTAGCTAGTACTACTCCTGTTAATCCTCCTACTGTGAATAAAAATACAAATCCTAATCTTCAAATTATAGAAGGTCTATAATTAATTTGAGTTCCATGAAGAGTAGCTAATCAACTAAAAATTTTAATACCTGTAGGTACAGCAATAATTATAGTAGCTGATGTAAAATAAGCTCGAGTATCAATATCTATTCCTACAGTGAATATATGATGTGCTCATACAATAAATCCTAATAATCCAATTGCTAATATAGCATAAATTATTCCTAAACATCCAAATGTTTCTTTTTTTCCTCTTTCTTGTGAAATAATATGAGAAATTATCCCAAATCCTGGAAGAATTAAAATATAAACTTCAGGATGACCAAAAAATCAAAATAAATGTTGATATAAAATTGGATCTCCTCCTCCAGCAGGATCAAAAAATGAAGTATTTAAATTTCGATCTGTTAATAATATAGTAATAGCTCCAGCTAATACAGGAAGAGATAATAGTAATAAAAGAGCTGTAATTCCTACAGCTCAAACAAATAGTGGTATTTGATCAAATGATATATTATTAATTCGTATATTAATAATTGTTGTAATAAAATTAATGGCCCCTAAAATTGAGGAAATACCTGCTAAATGTAATGAAAAAATTGCTAAGTCAACTGAGCTTCCTTCATGTGCAATATTGGATGAAAGGGGGGGATAAACTGTTCATCCAGTTCCTGCACCATTTTCTACAATTCTTCTAGAAATTAATAATATAAGAGATGGGGGTAATATTCAAAATCTTATATTATTTATTCGTGGAAAAGCTATATCAGGAGCTCCTAATATTAAAGGTACTAATCAATTTCCAAATCCTCCAATTATAATAGGTATAACTATAAAAAAAATTATAATAAAAGCATGGGCTGTTACAATAGTATTATAAATTTGGTCATCTCCAATTAAAGATCCTGGATTTCCTAATTCAGTTCGAATTAATAATCTTAAAGATGTTCCTACTATTCCAGCTCAAATACCAAAAATAAAATATAATGTTCCAATATCTTTATGATTTGTTGAATAAAGTCATTTTCGCTAAATAAAATGGCTGAGTATTAAGCGATAAATTGTAAATTTATATACGAGAAAAATCTCTTTTATTAGTCTTATATTCAATAATGATATAAAATTGCAAATTTTAAGGAGTAAATTTATACTAAGGCTTAAAGAAATTTCTTTATAAATAATTTTGAAGATTATTAGTTTAATTTAACTTAAAACCTTAAAAAAAAATAAAAGTTCTAATAATTAAACCTAATAAGGATAATATACTAAATATATTAATAAAAATTAATGAATTATTTTTAATAAAAATTTTTATTCATTTTAATTTTAAATAGTTAAATATAATTGATGAATAAACAATTCGAATATAAAAAAATAAAACAATTAATCTTATTATAATAAAAATAAATGAAATAATAAATAAATTGTTATTTATTAAAAAATTAATAATAATTCATTTAGGAAGAAATCCTAAAAAAGGAGGTAGACCCCCTAAAGAAAGGAAATTAATTAATAATGATATTTTAATTAAATAATGAAAATTTATAATAAATAATTGATTAATAAAAAATGAATTTAATATATTAAATAAATAACATATAATTATAATTAAAATAGAATATATTATTAAATAAAATAATCATAAATTTTCTCTAATTATAATTGCAATTAATATTCAACCTAAGTTATTAATTGATGAAAATGATATTAATTTACGAAGAGATGATTGATTAATTCCTCCTAAAGCACCAATAATTGTATTAAAGATAGTAATTATAATTAAAAAGTTATTATTTATATAATATGACAATAAAATTATAGGGGAAATTTTTTGTCAAGTTATTAAAATAAAACAATTTAATCAAGATAATCCTTCTATGATATTAGGGAATCAAAAATGGAAAGGAACTGATCCTATTTTTATTAGTAAACATGAATTTAATAAAATAGAAAATAAATTATTTATTTCAAAATTTTTAAGAAAAATTATATTAAAAATAATTAAAAATAAAAAATTAATTGAGGAAATTGATTGAATAAGGAAATATTTTAGGGATGCTTCTGATGATAATAAATTTTTTGAGTTTGAAATTAGAGGAATAAATCTTAATAAATTAATTTCTAAACCAATTCAACATCCTAATCATGAATTTGAGGAAATAGAAATTAAAGTACTAAATAATAAAATAAAGTAAAAGAATATTTTATTAGATGTAAAATAAATGTAAAATAAAGTTAATAAAGTTGATTTTTAAATTCAATATAATTTATATTATATTTTAGTGTAAGATGCACAATAATTTTTGATATTATTAGATATAGTTTAATTCTGTAAAATATAATAAAGGTAGATTACTACATTATTTATCCTATCAGAATAATCCTTTTATCAGGCACTTTATTTTTAAAAAAAAGGGATTTCCTTTATATTTGGGGTATGAACCCAAAAGCTTAATTTAGCTTATTTTTAA